TGTAACTGGTATTCTTGTGATCGGTTTAATAGGTGTTTTCTTTTACGGTTCATATTCTGGGTTGGGTTCATCTCTCTAGTAATCGGATGAGCTGGGTTGTAGACATGAAAAAGTAAGAACTTAGCGGGTCCTTACCCTCCTTTGTCTGATTAGAGCGGAAAGGGCCCGCGGAGTTCTTACTCTTATAATGAGACTTTGATCTATTCCATAACCTACAAATTGGTTAGTTATCCAGTCAGCATAATCAAAATATTATATTTGTTTTGTAGAAATGACAAAAAGGATCCTTTGCTCTGATGTTTCAAACCACTCTATTCTTTTGTTTCTTAATGATGTTTGTGAACAATTGAATCTAGCGGTTGATTCATAGTCCCTGCCCTTCCCCCAAAATATTAACTGGAAGCAAGAAGAAAGAACGAATCAATCGATTTTATCTATAATCCAATATAATAATATTATTGATTTCTAGGGATGAGACATCCTGCAAATCATTTCTAGACTAAACTAATAGAACCTTAATCAAAACTACTCTAAAAATAAAAACTCTGATCATATATCTGATCATATAATAAATAAAGATTTGGATATTCGTAAAAAGAAAATCCGCCTTTCAACCGGAACAGTCTTTTTTGTTTGAATAATTTCTCTAAGTTAGAAGTTTAACTTATATTGAATAAGTGAATAAATTCTATTTTCTCAATAACTTATTCACCCATAATCCTTTTTTTCCTTTGTTTGTCCACTACTTCTTATGAATCTAAACAAAGGAGTTCCGATAGACCCGGAAAAGAAGGAAAGGAATAGTAATCTTTGATGAACAGGAAAAAAAAATAATTATTATTTTGATACAAGACGACACAAGAAAACGGGTGAAAATTCCTTTTTCTTGTGTCGTCTTGCGTCGAATAGAAGATTAGGAAGACTAGTAATCCTTCCTAAAAGTATTTGTTCCTTTCATTTTTACCATCCTTGCCTTGTATTCTCTTCTTTTGTATTTGTTTGTATGCCTATTGTTTATTACTAAAATGGAATACAAGTAATGAATTCTAGGCGTCCTGCAAAACAAAAAGAGTATAAACAAAGCAAGCAAAAGGATTTACAGAATTTTTTGATCATACATAATTGTATCGATGGACAAAAAATTGGCACTTTTTACCAAATGTTAAGGAATCTCTGGACCTAAAAATTCATTTCGTACAATTGAACTTTTTCAAACTGTTTCTTTTTAAGAACCAAAAAAACTTGTGCCAAAATAACAGATGCGAAGAAGAACAAAAGGCCTTGGACGCGTAATGGATCTTGAAGCACTATTTCTGCATCTCCCTGACCAAACCCTCCTACATTGGGATTGCTTGTTAATGGTTGATCAAGCTTAATGGATTCACCCTCTGAAACAAGAAGTTCTGGTCCTGGAGGTATAATATCAACCGCTTGACGTCCATCCGATGCATCAACTATGGTTATTTCATATCCTCCCTTTTCTTTACGTACTATTTTGCTTACTATACCTGCTGATGTAGCATTATAGACTGTATTGTTACTCTTGCTACCATCAGGATAAATCTGACCCCTTCCTCTGTTCCCACCCACATATATGGGATATTTTAAGAAGTGAACGTCTTTCTTTGTAGCAGGGTCGGGGGAAAGAATGGGAAAGACGATTTCACTATATTTCTGACCCGGAACAGGACCTATCACAAGAATATTTTTTTTATTGGGACGATAACTCTGAAAAGACAGATTTCCTATCTTTTCTTTCAACTCAGGAGAAATACGATCGGGAGGGGCTAATTCGAATCCCTCGGGTAAAATAAGAACAGCACCCACATTCAAACCCCCTTTTTTACCATTAGCAAGAACTTGTTTCAGTTGCATATCATAAGGAATTTGAACAACTGCTTCAAATACAGTATCAGGAAGCACAGCTTGCGGAACTTCAATATCCACGGGCTTATTAGCTAAATGGCAATTAGCACATACAATTCGTCCAGTTGCTTCTCGTGGGTTTTCATAACCCTGCTGCGCAAAAATGGGATATGCATTTGAAATGGATGCTCGAGTTATTACATATATCATGATCGATACAGAAATGGATCGAGTCATCTGTTCCTTTACCCAAGAAAAAGTATTTATATTTTGCATGTCCAATCATGGATCTCGGAATTTCTACAATAAATTAGATAGAGAACTAGTAAAGTTCCCTATGCACGAGTCTGTCATTGTACTGGAATAGTTGTACTGTAATATAGGACGAATACCTTGAACTGGTAGAAATAAAATATAAAGAATTAAGTAAGATTCAAAATGGTTTCTTTATAAAGGAAGAAGGATTCTGATTTATTTGATTGATATCAGGAGATCAAATGAGTTCTTCATTCATTCATTGAATGATAAATGACTACAAGCGAAGGAGATACACGATTTAAATAATGGAAAATCCAATATTTCACAATTGTATCTAGAATAACTGGAAAGGTGGAAACAAGACCAGATATAATTTGATCGTTATGAGCCAATCCAAAATCATTGTAGAACGAACCAATTATTAGTTCCCAACCATGAGTCGAGTGAAATCCAATCCATAAATCAGTAACTAAAAGAATCGAAAAAGCTTTTATTGTGTCACTTAAGTTATAGAGGAATTCCTGAACCCAAGAATTAAGAATGACAAGTTCCTCATTACCCAAAATAAAATAACCACTTAGAATAGCGAAAGAGATTATATTTGTCGAGAAATGCAAAATGATATGGAGATGATATTCATTGTGTGTTTTGACCAATTGTATCGTTTCCTTGTGTATTCCTATACGAAGTTTTTGTATATGTGTTTCCGGGTACTCCTTTATCATTTCGTCCAACAGAAAGAGTTCTTCTAATTCTATGAATCTTTCTAGAACGTTTTTCTCTTGAATGATATTCAAGAGCGTTTTGGATTGCCCGGTATTCCACCAATTTGTAACCCAAAGTTCCAGACATTTATTAAATGAAAGAGAAACCCACCAGGGCAAAAATACTATAGATACAAGATATGGGAAAGAAGGCAATGCTTTCTTTTTTTTCATTTTTTATCTGTGAATTGAATCGTTAATGAACTCATTCGTTGACTCTATATGATATTTCTCTGAAGCACGAGTTCTATAACAAGGTATTGAACCTATGGGTCTATTCATTCCAATTTTTGTGTCAAAATTGAGTTTAGTTCTTGGATCTAGAAGGAATATAGAAATGGGATAAGGGTTTGCCCTTTTCGGATAAAAATGAAAAATCAATATTATTCCTAGATATCTCAATTGAGCAAATTTGAATGGGCAAATTCGAAGCAATTTCATCTTCATTTGTTCCTTTCTATGAATACTCGAAAACCCACTTAAAATAACGAATCGGATTTAGAAACGAAAACCCCCCTCAGTTAATTATTTCGAAATGTTTCACCGCCTAGCCACAACCAAGGAAAAGGGTATCATCAAAATTTTGGGCCTAAAAAGATGAGATGAATTCCGTATTACGAAATAAATGTTCGTATATATTTGATGAATCCCTACTTATTATATTAGCCTTAGACTAGTAGAAATTTTATAGTAGAAAAGAATTGAGTTGGGATCCATACGCATATGAAATACTTTTGGTATACAAATGGTATACAAAAATTTCTTCTTTTCTTAATTTTCTTCTTTATTATAGTATAGTTTATTATAGTTATTCCATATACGCCCTCCTGCTTGTTTGGTTTATTCTATGGGAGTCGCCACGACAAAGGAAGGAGGAAATAGAATAATCTAACATGTTTTGTTCAAATGAACATTCCAAAAAGACTTCAATTATATTAAAAAGGTAATTAGCAAGTTCCTTCCCCCATGCCGAGAAAACATTTATTCTTTATTGTGTTCAATTCATTTCAAAATACTTCAATTGGTACGCCCAAGAAATAGGCCAATTCGGCAGCTTTTTGTTCAATTTCTCGTGGAGTAAAATTCTCATCAGTACGAGTCAAGGGAATGGCCCCTTGACCTCTGATTTCCATATAAAGGACACGACGAGGATAAAGACCCTCTTTAACCTCAATTCTGATTGATTGGATATCTCTCATAAGGAAGCGAAGGAAGATGCGACGATTTATTCCAGGAAATCCCCAACGAAAAATGCACACAATTCCTTCTTTTCTATCGAATCGGTCATAACCACTACCTACATTCCACAAAATTGTGCACCACAAATAGGAGCTAACGAACAGACCTGCGATCCCGTAAAAAGACATCACGATTCCTTGTGGAAAAAAAAGAATTTGCTGAGATGGAAATATGGATATCAGATTCCTACCAAGATAACTGGAAGTTCCAACCGCTAAGAATCCTAGTGAACCTAAAAAAAGGATACAGGCCCAGCAAAAATTACTTGTTTTTCGAGACCCCCTTATAAGTTCTATCCATATATGTTCTGATCGCCAATTCATACTATACTAGATCCAGTTGCATTCGATTGGAATTGAGAGAATAACCCAAATTTGACTTTACCTTTCTTGATCCCGAAGTAACTTTCATCAACTAGCACTATTCTGATGTGGAGTAATTGGTTAGATACATTGACTTTCTATTAAAAATATTTACTGATCCGTTTTTAACCAGCTATATATATATACATGCATTTATGCAGATAGCATGTATCCGCATACATAATAGTTCTTTCATTTGTGTGTGGAAAGAGCCACATATCGTACCATATTGCACTAAAAAAATATCTGTATTATGATACAGTGTTGAAATAAATTGATAGGATTTGGTCCCATTGGATCTAGACAATCTTATTTTTTTGGACATGAAGAGATAAAGAAGCCATTGCAATTGCCGGAAATACTAGGCCCACTAAAGGCACAAAAATAGAGGGTAAGTTGAGATCTGTCATAGAATGGGCGCCTCGATTTAATATTTGTATCTATATATTTGTATCTATTAGAAAGATATCTTATGATATGATAAGTATATCTATTATAAGTAATATTAGGTAATATTGACTATTGTATTTTATATAATATTATACTACTAAGTATATATAAACAATTAAGTATATATAAATATATAATTTAGAAATAATATATTTATATTAAAATAGAAATTTGAAATATAAAAATAATATTAAAATATTAAATTTTAATAGATAGATAATAAGTGCAAAAATGTAGAACTAAATTAAGTGTACCTATTCATCTTTCTACACGAATATAAATAGGGTAATCTTCTTTTACAAATTTTATTATTCTTCTTCTCCCATCCTTATGTTCTTTTTATCTTTCTTTCTAATCTAATAAGGAGTTTTCTTATGAAAATTAAGTTCATTATGAATTCGCGACTCTAAATAATAGGATCCAACAAACAGGGATTCATAGTAAAAATGTGATAGATGTAGAAATTATTTTATTTCATTTCCATATTTGATATTTCTTTTTATTTTTATATTTTTTTTTTTCATTATTGTCTATCTTAATTAATGCGTAAGATAGCCAGATAAAATTCTTTTTATTTCCCCAAATTAGAATTCCTCGGAAAGAGAAATTCACTTTTTTATTTTATCCCGTTGATAGAGGTTCATAACCCCTAATCATGAATAGGGGTAAGATAAAAAATAGATCTGGATCCGGAAGAAAAAAAAATTATCCGAAACTTCTGACTCTTACTAGAAAGTGTAACTTATATCACCAAAGAACATTTTTCTTAGTTTTTTTTTTTATTATGATGAACTAAATACTTGTTCGCTACAAACAAAATAACTGAATCTAGTGCTATACTTTAATTTTTTGAATTTTGATTCAAGGGAAAGAAACCATGGAGCTGAAATAACTCACTTAGAACACCTTTTAAAGGATTACGTGGTACGATTGGGTCGAATAAGCCTTTATGGAATAAATACTCAGCCGCTTGTGAACCATCGGGTACTGTCTTATTCAATGTTTGTTCAATTACTCTTTTACCCGCAAATGCAATGTACGCATTAGGTTCAGCAATAATGATATCTCCCAACATACCAAAACTGGCTGTTACTCCACCGGTTGTAGGAGATGTAAGGACTGGTACATAGAATAACTTTTTAGTGGATTGGTAATCATATGAAGCAGAAGATATTTTAGCCATTTGCATCAAGCTCAAACTTCCTTCTTGCATGCGTGCTCCTCCAGAAGCACACACAATAATGACAGGTAGAGATCGATTAGTAGCATACTCAATCAAACGAGTGATTTTCTCACCTACTACAGATCCCATACTACCTCCCATGAACTGAAAATCCATAACCCCAATTGCTGTGGGAATACCGTTTAGTTGACCTATGCCTGTTTGAACAGCTTCAGTTAAACCTGTCTTTCTTTGATAAGAATCGATACGATCTTTATAAGGTTCCTCTTCTGAATGAAATTGAATGGGGTCCATAGAAACCATATCTTCATCCATAGGATCCCAAGTGCCCGAATCAATCGAAAGTTCGATTCTATCTGAACTACTCATTTTCAAATGATATCCACACTGTTCACAAATATTCATTTTTGACCTAAGAAGTTTTTTATAATTTAATCCATAACAATTTTCGCATTGAACCCATAAATGTCTGTATTTTTTATTTATATCGAAATCATTAGATCTTCCTCTTATATTGAAATCACTGCCATTATTACGAGTTCTTATACTAAAACTTCCACTTTCACTACCACTTACATTTTCAGTACAAATGAAACTATAAATGTAACTGTCACTGTAATTGTCAGTACCACCTGAAATGGAACTATTAATACTGACTTCAAAACGAAGATAACTATTAATGCAACTATTAATGTGATTAGTCCAACTAGATTGAGTATCATACATGTAATGATAATAGTAGTGATTGTTTCTCTTAGACCCCCTATTCAAAAAACTAGAAAAAAAACCCTCTAATTCACTCAGAAAAGAACTATCATTGTCAATCTCAAAACTATGATTTTCAATATCAAAATATACGGAATAACTGTCACCATTACTATCCCTAACTAAAAAAGTGTCATCAGAGATCAAACTCCAAATATCCCTGATACCAAATAAATAATCAACATTACTGAAACTATAACTATCACTCCAATTTTTCTCCGTATCATTTAGAAGGGGTTCATCACTTCCACTGGTATGGCCAATAGCATCAAGACTTTCCATTGATTTACTTAAACCATACCTATGTTCTAACTTTAACTTCTCGTTAGACAACATCGAATTGAACCACCATTTTTCCATATAATTTTCCTGCCCCCTATTTGATGAAAATACAATAGATGAATAGTCATTCGATGAATAATTATTTTACTATTTTATTTCCTATCAGAATTAAGCATATGAGGATTAGGATTGTTAACTAATAATAAGTGAGTATTGAAAGAAATGATTCTCTTTTTTTTTGAATCTGAGATAACACTTCAATATCTATCTATATAGAAAGATTTTTTTTTTTCAATTAAAATACAAATTCTCATCGAAAATAGTTTATAAA